TAAGAAAAAATGATCTTGTTCTCCAAAGAGGAGACCAATGGAAAGCCGAAGACAAATAGGCTGAAGTAGAGGGCAGAGGCTAATTGGCCTAGGAATACGAATGGGTACTCTACCGGTTGTCTTCCTATTCACGTGAGAATAAGAAAGGTGGCTACTAGTGTTCAGAATGCAGCTTGCGACAATGGCCGAAACGAGTTTGATTCGTTCTTAGAAGTGTTTAGAAGAGGCATTAAGAATAGTACCAAGATGGCTGCCACCAGGGCAATCACTCCTCCCAACTTATTTGGGATGGAGCGAAGAATGGCGTATGCGAAGAGAAAGTATCACTCGGGTTGGATGTGAGGGGGAGTAACCAGTGGATTAGCTGGAATAAATTTCTCCGGGTCTTTTAGAGCTCCCGGGAATAGCAGAGCCAAGCCAAACAGGGCGGCAATTAGTAAGACAAAACCAACGGTGTCCTTTGTCGTATAGTAAATATGAAATGGTGCCTTGTCGTAGTTCCTTTTTAGTCCTACCGGGTTATTGGCCCCCCTGTTATGAAGAAATAAAAGATGAATAATCGCCAGGGCAGCAATTATGAACGGGAAGAGAAAGTGAAAGGCGAAGAATCGGGTAAGTGTGGCGTTGTCTACCGAGAAGCCTCCTCACAGCCACTGTACAATGGTTGTTCCCACGTATGGGATAGCGGACACCAAGTTAGTAATCACTGTTGCTGCTCAAAAGGACATTTGTCCTCAGACCAACACATAACCCATAAAGGCGGTTAGTATTGTAACCAAAAACAAGATCACACCTACTTTTCAAGTCTCCACCTTGTTGTAGGACCCGTAGTATAGGCCGCGGCCTATGTGACAGTACATGCAAATGAAAAACAGAGAGGCGCCGTTAGCGTGAACTTTTCGCAGAAGTCATCCGTAGTTTACGTCTCGGCAAATGTGGCTTACTGAGGAGAATGCAAGGGTAATGTCAGCGGTGTAGTGCATTGCCAAGAATAGCCCTGTTAGGATTTGCACAATCAAGCACAGGCCTAGTAATGAACCAAATTTTCATCAGATGGAAAGATTAGATGGGAGTGGAAGATCAACAAATGTTCTTTTTAAAATTCGGAAAATTGGGTGTTCCTTTCGTAATGGACCTGCCATAATTCTGATATTTATATATAATAAATGGTAGTATATTTAACGCTTGTTATGATGCTTTTCGGGAGGACTTTGGTCTTTTATAGCCTCTCTCCCTACTACTCTGCTTTGGGGTTGGTAATTGTCTCTGTCTCGGGTTGCTCTGTTCTGTCTCTTTTAGGGGGTTCCTTTATAGCTCTCGTGTTGCTCCTTGTCTACATGGGAGGAATGTTGGTGGTCTTTGCTTATTCTAGTGCCATATCTGCGGAGCGTTTCCCCTCGGTGAAAAACCTAAGAGAAGTTGTTGGACTATCCGTCCTTCTTTCTTCTTGGGTGTTTCTGTCCTTCGACAACTTCCAAGATTTCAACAAACTTTTTGGCTCCATAGTAAGAGGGGAAAGCCTAGTTGGAAGAGGAACTTTCTATGGAAGTGGAGGAGTACTGGTAGTCTTGGGGGTGTTTGTTCTGTTGATAGCTTTAGTCGGAGCTTTGATAATTTCTCGAGGAGTAGAAAGTACAGTTATTCGTGCTATTTCGTTATGATAGGACCAAAAAACTAACGATAATTATTAACAAAATGGAAATTATTGAAGAAGAAATGTATCGCTTTATCAGTCCCATTTGTCCTCTTTGGCTAGTCTTGGATAGAAAGGTAGAGGTCTGGGCTATTCCCTGTGGACCTATCTCTTCTTGTCATCCTCGGTCCAGTGTCCGGGAGGAGAGGAATAATGAATAAATGAAAGAAAACACAGTGGTAACCGAGTGAACAATGTCAACGAAGAATCAGTGGAATGTTGCAGTAGAGTGAGCACTTCTTCTTATTAAGTTAGAGCAAAGGAACGACATGGAGATGAAAAGAACTGCCACCCCTAAAATAGTTACCGTCAGTGGTAATCTCTTTAGCATGGTAGAGATGGTAAAAGAAGGCGAAGTAAATACGAATTTCGAGAAAAACCACCCCCTTACTATGGTCCCTATTGAAAGACGTAATAAGGCATTGCTAAGGTTCACGTTTTCTTCCCCTATTGGAGAGAAGGTAGCCACGGAGGGGTTGGAGGAAAAGCAAAAGAACACTATTCGAAATCTGTAAACTGCCGTTAGCATCGTTGCTACCATCCCTAACAACAGGCCTAGGGTGTTTAGGAAGCTGGCTCTCGCTGCTTCTAATATCAAGTCCTTTGAGTAAAATCCCGCAAGGAAAGGGGTCCCCATTAAAGCAAGTCTTCCCAAAGCTAAGCAGGCAGAAGTAACTGGTAGAAGGTTCCTCAAGCCTCCCATCTTTCGTAAGTCCTGTTCGTCCCTTAGTCTGTGAATGACTCTTCCGGAGCAGAGAAATAACATTGCCTTAAAAAAGGCGTGAGTACATATGTGAAAGAATGCTAACATAGGCTGTCCTATTCCTACTGCAGTTACCATTAACCCCAGTTGGCTCGTAGTAGAGTAGGCGATGATCTTCTTTATGTCGTGCTGGGCAATTGCAGTAGAAGCAGCGAACAAGGCTGTGACCCCTCCAAGTATCAAGATTGCTGATTGTGCACTTGGCATAAGAGTAAATAAATCTCTCGTTCGGATTAGAAGAAATACCCCGGCTACAACCATGGTTGACCTGTGAAGTAGGGCGGAGACTGGGGTAGGGCCTTCCATGGCTGCTGGCAGCCATGGATGAAGACCAAACTGAGCTGACTTTCCGGCTGCGGCCAATACCAAACCAAACAACAAAAATGGGAGCAGGAAGCTTGATTCTGTTCTTAGAGATAAGATTTCTGTTAAGCTTCAGGAGTTAATTGTTAAGGCTGAAATAGCCATAAATGTTATTAATCCTATATCTCCTATTCGGTTGTAAATTACTGCCTCTAACGCTGAACTTCTTGCATCATTCCGAGTTGTTCATCACCTTATTAGAAGAAAAGATAGGAACCCTACCCCTTCTCATCCCAGAAACAGTAGGAACAAACTTTTTGAGCAGGTTAAAACTAACATGTTAAGTAGAAAAATAGTTAGCAGTCGAAAAAAAGCTTTCCTATTAGGATCTTCTTCCATGTAATAGTATGAAAACTCCATGATGGATCAGGTTACTACTAACGCAACAGACAGGAAAACTAAGAAGTACTGGTCGTATACGAAATTTAACGAAATTTTTGTGGGAGTATTTCTTAATCATAGGGAGAGTGTAATTCTTGTAGTTCTAAACTCTGTATTAAGGGCCACAATTAAAGAAGCAGTGGATAGAAAAGCTAGAGTCTTTAGGATTTTTATTGCAAAGGGGCCTCTCCTGTAGGAAAGAGTTAATTTGCTTTCTTTGTTGGTGGTTACGTCAACCCCTGAGGTCTTAAAATCCCCCTTGGGGGTCTTTCTCTTGATAAGGTATGACTTGGAGAAAAAGAAAATACTTGTAAACAGTATAGCAAGGATTCCTAGGTTAACAGAAGATATAATAAGGGATGGGTTTATAGCCATCGAAAGCTCAACGGAATCGAACCGCAGGTCTCTGGACTTAGCAGGACCAAGACAAGCCAATAGATTTCGGACTTAGGGCCAGAGTTCAACTGGCGTCTCTAGTGCCACAGGCTAGTGTTTTCTTTAAACTACCTTAGTCAGGTTATAAGTGTGGAAAGGGGGTTAACAATTATGAATAGAAGGGGAAGTGTGTGGAGGGAGGCTAGTAAGTGTTCCCGAGTGAAGGACAAGGGGATTTTTGCTATCCTCTGGGAGGGTGAACCCTGTTGTGATAGTTGAAATATCATTAAGGAGTAGATCGCGCCAAACACCGTGGCGAATCCAATTACGGGGAATAGTCATATCGACCATGAAATTAAGGAGGACAAAATAAGTATTTCCCCTATTAGGTTTGGGGATGGAGGAAGTCCTAGTTTTGCCGCGCACATCAAAAGCCACCATAATGTACTCAAGGGCAAAAGCAACTTTAAGCCTCGGGTAATGGCAAGTGTTCGGGTCCCTCTTCGTTCATAGACGGTTTTGGCTAGAGAAAAAAGCGCTGAGGATACCAATCCGTGGGCGATCATTAGCATTAGCGCCCCTTTCATGCCTCATCTTGTCCCTGAGAATATAGCTGCTGCCACAATCCTCATGTGCCCGACCGAAGAATATGCTATTAACGCCTTAAGGTCTGTTTGTCGTATACAGATTATACTAGTTATTAGTGCTCCTCAGGAGCAAAAGACTACTAAAACTAGTGACAGTGAGTTCAAAGACACTGCGGAGAACAGGGAAATTAGCCGTATTAGTCCATAGCCTCCTAACTTTAGTAAGATAGCTGCTAGTATCATTGATCCGGCAACTGGCGCTTCCACGTGTGCCTTTGGTAGTCAAAGGTGGAACCCGTACACTGGCATCTTTATAAGAAAGGCAATGACAGACAGCCTTCATCATATTGTTAGACTTTTCATTGATCTGTCGGTCGTCCATAGAAGCTCTACTTTCGGTATAGAGAGGGATAGACTTGATACAAAGATTGCTATTAGGCTTACTAAGAGTGGCAGAGAGCCGAAGAGGGTGTAAAACATAAAATAAAGTCCTGCCTGAAATCGCTCCATCTGCGCGCCTCATCGTGTGATTAATATTAGGGTTGGGACTAAGGTAGTTTCAAATGCTATGTAGAATAGTAGTAGTTCTAGGGAGGAGAAAGTTATTATTAGCGCCCCGGTGATTATAATGATCATAGTTATAAAGGTTCGTTGGTTTAGGTCTCTCGCTTCTCTTAGGTGTCCCTTACTAGCTATTAAGGCTATAGGGGCTAACCAGCACCTCAAGGCGATTAGGGGCGCCGATATTGTGTCGGAAGCTAATATTGTGGACAGTTTATGTCATGACGAAGATCAGTGGTTAGTTATTAAGATTAACGAGAATACAGATAATAGTGCCCTCTGTGAAATTGATCTAGGCCAAAGCTTGTTCTTTGGGGCTATAAAAGTAGTTATGGCGATTCCCACGGTTAATAGTATAAGAGTTATCATTATCCTATAAGTCTTTATTCTGCCCATTCTAACCCTCCATTCACCCACTCAAAAATGAGACCAAGGGTTAATATAACCATAAATAATAAGGCAATTGGAATTAAAGTAGATGGGTGAGTTCTCAATCCAGCGGCGGGCAACGGGAAAAGTAAAGCTATCTCCAGGTCGAATAATAGGAATAGTATGGCAACTAGGAAGAATCGGAAGGAGAAGGGGAGTCGGGCTGATTTAAGTGGGTCAAACCCGCACTCATAAGGAGAGGTCTTCTCCCCGTCCCTTCTCCGTCTTGGTAAGACGTGGGCAGCCAATGCCAAAACAGCGGCCACTGTTGCAGTTATCAAAAACAGAAAAATCATGGTTGTCATTATTCATATATGATTTGGAGAAGTGGCAGATAGGAATGCATGCGGCTTGAAACCGTTTGATAGAGGTTTAATTCCTCTCTTCTCTTTAAGAGCCTCATCAGTATATACAAACGTAAAGAAACAATCAGACTACGTCAACGAAGTGTCAATATCAGGCGGCCGCCTCGAACCCGAAGTGATGATGGGTTGAAAAGTGATGTCCCGCTAATCGAAATAAGCAGACCAACAAAAAGGTGGTTCCTATGATAACGTGGAGACCGTGGAACCCTGTTGCAACGAAGAAAGTTGATCCGTATACGCTATCGGCTATGGTAAAAGGAGAGTCCAGGTACTCTCATGCCTGAAGGACGGTGAAATAAATACCAAGAGTTACGGTCAAAAATAATGCTTGTAACGCTTCGGTTCGGTTCCCTGCTAGAATTCTGTGGTGTGACCAAGTAATGGTAACCCCTGATGATAATAGGACGGCTGTTTTCAGCAATGGAACTAAGAACGGGTTTAGAGGAGTTATCCCTGTGGGTGGTCATGTGACTCCTATCTCGACGGATGGAGCTAGTCTCCTGTGGAAGAAGGCCCAAAAAAAGGCGAAAAAGAAGCAGACTTCCGAGGTTATAAAGAGTATCATACCGTATCGTAGTCCTTTTTCTACGATCGCGGTGTGTCTCCCTTGAAAGGTAGCCTCTCGGATTATATCTCGCCATCAATTTATCATAGTGGTTATTAGTAAGATAAATCCTACGGAGAGGAGAATCAAGCTTTGGGTGTGGAATCATAGGACTAATCCTGAGGTCATCATTAAGCCACTTATAGCTCCTGTCAAAGGCCATGGGCTTTGGTCTACTAAATGATATGGGTGTTGATGAGCCATAACTTAAATATTCTGTTGTAGGTAGAAGTGAACTAGAGCGGTAAATACGTAAGCTTGGATGCAGGCTACTCCTATCTCCAGTACAAATAATAAAACGAAAATTATGAAGATTGGAATTCTTACTAGTAAACTGGAGGAGAGCAGTCAAATTGCAGTTGACAGCAAGAAGATCAGAAGATGGCCGGCTGTGAGGTTAGCAGCTAGTCGAAGTCCCAATGCTATTGGTTGGGCGAAGAGTCTTAGTGTCTCAATTCATACCATCAATGGTATTAGAGCTCTTGGCGTTCCCTGAGGGACTAGGTGGCTTAGTCGTCTATTGAAGGCAAGGTAGAATCCTAGTATTTTTACTGCCATTCACAGAGGGAAGCCTAGGCTGTAAGTTAAGGAAATATGTCTCGTGGCTGTGAAGGCATATGGAAAAAGTCCTAATACATTGACAGACAAGATTATTACAAATACGCTAGTTATTAGGCCTGCTCAGGGGGCAGTTTTTGACCTTGTTTTTTGGAAGATCATCTCTAATACGTTTTCCCGGAAGCTGAGCCAGATGGATTGGAATCGGGATGGGGCTCAATTTGTCGGGTAAATAAATGCTAGTCACGACAAGGCAAAAGCCATGGAGAAAATGTTCATTGGAATAAATAAAAGGGTTTCTGGGAAAAATTGACCAAAAATTCTAGAAATTATAGTCATTGTCAGGGTGTTCTTTCCTTCTTAATTTTTACAGGGGATGTTTGGTCAGCGTTGCTAGGTGAAACGCTGCTCAGTAGGATAGTAAGGACTATTAGTACCGAAATTCAGATAATAAAGAAATTTATTATTCATCAAGTAAAGTCTAGTTGTGGCACTCCTTAATAATAGGTGTTAGCTATTTTCCTTCAAATTAAGAGTTTAAGGCTTTAAATAAGCTAATTAAGGGTTGTTATTCTTCTAGGTATTGGGCAACTCAATTTTCAAAAGTGTTAAAAGGAACAGACTCCACAACGATTGGCATAAAACTATGGTTTGCACCGCAGATTTCCGAGCATTGACCGTAAAATAGCCCGGTCCGAGCTGCGAAAAATGTGGTTTGGTTAAGTCGACCTGGGACTGCGTCCATCTTTACTCCAAGGGATGGGACAGCTCAGGAGTGTAGTACATCTGCGGAAGAGACTAAAACTCGTATCGGGTTTTGCATAGGGAGGATGAGTCGGTTATCAACTTCTAGGAGGCGGGGGTTGCCAAACGAAACATCGGATGTCGGAACCATGTAGGAGTCGAACTCCAAGTCTTTATAGTCTGTGTACTCATATCTTCAATATCATTGATGGCCAATTGCCTTGATAGTTAGAAATGGGTCTTTCACTTCGTCCATTAGGTAAAGAAGTTGTAAGGAGGGGAGAGCAATGAATATTAGGATAAATGCGGGAACTACTGTTCAAATCGTCTCTAGTTCCTGTCCTTCAAGAAAAAACCGGTTGGTTTTGGAGGAAACAAGTAAGGAAGCCAGGCCATAGAAGACTAGAATTGTTATAAGGGTTAGTACGATTAAGGCGTAATCATGGAAGTATGTAAGCTCCTCCATCAAAGGGGAGGATGCATCTTGTAGACCAAATTGTGCTCAAGTTGCCATTAGTATTGCAATAAATTTAAGTTTGCCACCAAGTCTGAAGAGTGGGTCCGCGAGAGCGCAACCATAAGGGATAGACCTATGCTAGCCTCGCATGCAGATAAAGTTAAAAGGAGAAGTTTAAACGTTGTTTTTTGATAAACTCAGCTTTTTGTTTTCCAAATAGCAATTCCTATAAACAGAGAAATCAGAAGAAGTTCAAGGCACAGTAAAATGGAAAGAAAGTGCAGTCGGTTTAATAAAACTCCCATTAAGCCTAGGTAAAATATTGACAGGATAATTATTAGTAAAGCGATTTCAAGAGTCCTGGGGTTAAACCAAGGCTTTCTGAGCCGAAATCAGAGGTTCTACTTAAACTAACTCTCAAAGTGTTGTTTACTTTACGATGATTACTGTCGAAGGTGTTTCGTCGAAAGTATGGTGAGAAGGGGGGAATGAAGTGTATTGTCATTCCAGAGAGGCGTGTGCGAATTCCGGTGTGACTCCTTCTCGTTGAGAGGCGAAGGCTTCTCAGATTAGAAATAAGAAAAATAACATAGCCACTACAGAGATAGTAGACCCTATAGAAGAAACCGTGTTTCAGAGGGTGTAAGCGTCGGGATAGTCTGAGTACCGTCGTGGCATCCCAGCCAACCCTAGGAAGTGTTGTGGGAAGAACGTTAGGTTAACTCCGATAAACATAATAAAGAAGTGTACCTTTCCTCAAAGCGGGTGTAAGTTGTATCCGGAGAACAGAGGGAATCAATGTGTAAAGCCGGCAAAAATAGCGAACACAGCTCCCATTGACAGTACGTAGTGGAAGTGAGCTACTACGTAGTAGGTGTCGTGGAGCACAACGTCAATAGAGGAGTTAGCTAGTACGATTCCTGTTAACCCTCCGAGTGTAAACAAGAACACAAATCCAAGGGCCCAGAATAGAGGCGTTTCTCATTGTAAGTTTGAGCCTTGGAGTGTTGCCATTCAGCTAAACACCTTGATTCCTGTTGGGACAGCAATTATCATCGTTGCGGCGGTAAAATATGCTCGTGTATCCACGTCCATCCCCACTGTGAACATGTGGTGTGCTCACACGAGGAAACCCAAGACTCCAATTGCTATCATGGCGTAAACCATTCCCAGGTAGCCGAAAGGTTCCCGCTTGCCTGAGTAGTGAGCTATCACGTGGGAGATCATGCCAAATCCTGGTAAAATAAGAATATACACTTCCGGATGACCAAAGAATCAGAACAGGTGTTGGAATAGGATCGGGTCTCCTCCCCCTGCTGGGTCGAAGAATGTGGTGTTAATGTTCCGGTCTGTTAGCAGCATAGTGATTGCACCTGCTAGTACTGGCAGTGATAAAAGAAGCAGAAATGCGGTTACGAACACAGACCATACAAATAATGGAAGTCGGTCGAAGGACATCCCTGGGGTCCGCATATTTATAATCGTTGTTATAAAGTTTATAGAGGCTAAAATGGAAGAGGCACCGGCAAGATGTAAGGAGAAGATTGCCAGGTCAACGGATCCACCGGCATGAGCTATTTTTCTGGATAGTGGAGGGTAGATAGTTCAGCCCGTCCCTGCTCCGCTCTCTACTCCTGCTGAGGCAAGAAGAAGAATAAAAGAAGGAGGAACTAACCAGAAGCTCATGTTTTTCATCCGAGGAAAGGCCATGTCTGGTGCTCCGATCATTAGAGGAATCAATCAATTTCCGAATCCTCCAATCATTATTGGCATCACCATGAAGAAAATCATTACTAGCGCGTGCGCTGTTACGACTACTTTGTAAATTTGGTCGTCTTTCAGTAGGGAACCAGGTTGTGCTAGCTCAGCACGGATAATTACGCTCATGGCTGTCCCTACCATGCCAGCTCAGGCTCCGAAAATTAGATAGAGTGTCCCAATGTCCTTATGGTTGGTAGAAAATAATCATCGTCTTAGTTGCATGTTTTTAATTTCAAGTGCTTACACCTAGTGCATGGGCACCTTCTTTCTGGTCCTTTCGTACTAAGAAAGATGTTCGTCGTAGATAGAAACTGACCTGGCTCTCGCCGGTCTGAACTCAGATCACGTAGGACTTTAATGGTCGAACAGACCAACCCTTAAAAGCTTCTGCACCCTTAGGATGTCCCGATCCAACATCGAGGTCGCAAACCTTTTCGTCAATGTGAACTCTCAGAAAAGATAACGCTGTTATCCCTGCGGTAACTTGTTCCTTTGATCACCTAAGTGGATCATACTCTCATTGTTGATTTTAGAATTGTTATTCTTAGTATAGTTATTTTTATTATCGGAGGGTTCTCTTGCTCCGTGGTTGCCCCAACCAAAGCTTCTACAAATCCCTTGAAGATTTTTGCTTACCACATAGTTCCATAAATTAGCGTGGCATAAAATGTATCAAGGGTTCGGTTTCTGCTATAAGCTCGACAGGGTCTTCTCGTCTAGCGATTCTATCCCCGCCTCTTCACGGGAAGGTGAAATTCGGAATTGTGGGAAAGAGACAGCTTGGCTCCGTCTCGCCATTCATACTAGTCTCTATTTAGGAGACAAATGATTATGCTACCTTCGCACGGTCAAGATACCGCGGCCGTTTAACCTCTAGTCACTGGGCAGGCAGGACTCCCTACGTGGTGTAGTCTCAGGGAGCGATGTTTTTGGTAAACAGGCGAAGCCAGAATTTGCCGAGTTCCTTTTCCCCACTTCTTATTTATACCTTTCTCCTGAGTTGGAAGACGGTAATTAAAACAAGGTTTTTAGTCTCAGTGTTTTTTCTTCCAAGGTAAAAGTCGTATATTACACAGGTGATGGTTTTCTTACTCATATTAACATTATCTATTCTAAATACAGAATGCCCCAATAAGTTTTCATAGCTTTAGAAAGTTTTTTCAAATATTTTTTAGTTAGAGAGGATAATTGAGCTTTAACGCTTTCTTGTTAGGTGGCTGCTTCTAGGCCTACTCTTTAAAGCGGTAACTATTTCTAAATTTTATTGTCTTTAGCTATTAATGTTGGAGTTTTCCATCTTGGGCTTTAAGCTTATCCCTAAAGCCTTGACCTTTATTTAAAAATTTAAAACAGCTTCTTTTCATAATAATTAAAGAATTTGTATTTTCCACATAAAGGCTTAGCTCAAACTAATTTCTTGGGGAGCCAGCTATCTCCGAACGCGGTTAGCATTTCACATCTAGCCTTTCCTTTTTTTCCACTATTGCAACAGTGGTTTAGTTCTTCTTAAAAGAAGGGAAGGCTAGCTCGTTCAGTTTCGGGGTTGGAATAACTTTTCCCTATACTCGTCAATCCATTATACACAAGGTAAAAGAAATTATCTTTCCTATTCTAAGTTTATCATGTTAAGGTTATTTCATCTTTCCCTTACGGTACTGTCTTTTTCGGTTAAAACAAATTTCAAATGAGTTTACTAATTCTTCAAGAGTGTTTTCTTTAAAGAAAGGCTTTATTGTTTGTATTTCTGGCGAACCTAGGTTTATAACTCTTCTATGTAGTAGTTATGTAGTTATATATAGAGGAAGTGTAAGAGGAATTGCAAATGCTCTCAAGATTGATAAAATTGAGATCGCTCAGGTCTTGATACTAAGAGGAGAAGTGTCTACTTTGTTGCGTCAGGTGGTCATCGTTATGATATGTTGAGGAAAGAGTATCAATCTAGTTTTAAATGAAATTCGAAGGTAGAAAAATAACCTTAAGAGCCTCCCAACGATCATAGCTGAAGACAGCAAGATAAAATTTTTCCTAACTAAAAAGTATAGTGAGGTAAACTTTAGAATAAATCCAGTGAGCGGAGGAAGCCCTCCGAGGGAGAGTATTATCAAAATGATGAGGGCAACGCTGATGGGAGACAGCTGAGAGGTGATTTTCAGGTGCCCTAGTGTGGGGACTCTTAGGTAATCAAATAAAAGAAATATCGTTGTATTAATAATTAGGTAAATGATTAACATCACAATCGCAGCGTTAACAGAGTAAACCGACGTGATAACTATTCAACCCATTTTACCAATCGAAGAGAAAGCTAAAATCTTTCGCACTTGTGTTTGGTTCAGGCCTCCCCATCCCCCTACCAAAATGGATATTAAGCCGGCCGTGACCAGTAGGTAAGAAAAAATTAGCTGTCTAAAAGAGAATAGCAGGATAAGGGGTGCTATCTTCTGCCAGGTGGCGACAATTAAGCCCTGAATAAATGGGAGCCCTTGTAATACATCTGGGAATCAAAAGTGACAAGGGGCTAGTCCTAGCTTAAATGCTAGTGCTACTCTTAAACATAAGGCGGTTACTTTTTTAACTGGATCTAGGATTGATCATGATCCGGTAAGCCATGCTTGAATGAGAGCGCTTTTAAGCAGCAGTGCTGCTCTCAAAGCCTGGACCAAAAAGTACTTTATTGTTGCTTCCACTTTTCGGGGAGAGAATTTTGAGCAAAGAACTGGTACCAACGCCAGGGTGCTAAGTTCTAGGCCTACCCAAATTATGAATCATTTCTCAGATGTAATGACGATTACAGTTCCAGACACAACGGTCAAAAACAGGAAGGTCGATATAGTTCGGTACATAGAGCTTGAAGGGAATTTAACCCTTAATAATCTAATTATCAGCTAGACACCTTGACTTTAGGGGCAAGCTCTTAAAATAATGGTAAGCAGATTCCCAGTAAAAGAACCAACCTCAGAACCGCGCATAGTGCGCCTATTGATAGTGGAAGGTACCTCTTTCAGGTTAGAAACATTAGTTGGTCATACCGAAAGCGTGGGTAAGCCGCCCGAACTCATAAAAACAAAAATACTAAGAGAGTGGTCTTTATTCCAATTGTTAAGACATTAACTGGAAAAAGGTTTTTAAACGGGGAGGGACCACCAAGAAATAAGATAACTGAGAATAGATTCATTAGAATAATTTTTGCGTACTCAGCTATGAAAAATAAGGCGAAAGGCCCTCCTGCGTATTCTACGTTATATCCTGAAACTATCTCGGATTCTCCCTCTGTTAGATCAAACGGAGCTCGATTTGTCTCCGCAAGAGTGGAGACAAATCAAATGTAAAATAATGGGAGGCAAGATAAGGAGAATCAAGAGAATTCCTGGGTGTTCATTATATATGTAAGTTTAAAACTCCTGGAGAAAAGAATTAAGGAAAGCAGAATCAGTGCTAATCTAATTTCGTAGGAGACGGTTTGAGCCACGGCTCGTATAGCCCCAAGTAGTGAATACTTGGATTTTGAGGCTCACCCAGATCCTAGGATGGCGTAGACCGATAGTCTCGATAGACCCAGCACTAAAAGCAATGAAAGCTGTAGATCTAAGGTTGGAGTGTTAACAGGCATAAATTTTCATAGAAGTAGGGCTAAGGCTAGGAATAGTAGAGGAGAGAAGAAAAATAAGTAGGGAGACGCCGTTGAGGGCTTTAGAGTTTCCTTTATAAAAAGCTTTAGTCCGTCTGCGAATGGTTGCAATAGTCCGTACGGGCCTACTACTTTGGGGCCCTTTCGAAATTGCATGTAGCCAAGTACCTTTCGCTCTACTAAGGTAAGGAATGCCACTGCCAAAAGCACTGGTACCAAGAAGGATAAAAGTTCTAGTGTTCTAAATATATAGGTCATAAAGCTAAAGAAAGGAGTTGAACCTTTGATAGGAAAGTCTTAGGCCTTCTGCATTAACCACTTTGCTACTTTAGCTACTCTATCTTAGATTTTCGCCAAGACTGTTTGATTGGAAGTCAAAAGTACTGATGTACTCATAGAGTCTATAGTAGGAAAAGGAGTCTAACCTTTGTTTATGGATTTACAATCCACCGCTTATTCTCTCAGCCACCCAACTACAATTAAATAAAAAGAGGCCTAGTTAAAATATAACTTTGGGTTGTCGGGCCAAGATTGCTGGTTAAACCCCAGCGGCTTCTGAAAGTAGAGGGAGGTTTTTATCCTTCCATTCTTGGGGTATGAGCCCAAAAGCTTAGCACTTAGCTTACTCTACTTTATATATAAATAATAATTTATTCAAGACATAGCTAGTTAGTAAGTTTCTCCTTTACACGGAGCCCACACTCGTGCAATTCGAGTTGTTTTGAAGCTTTGGCAACGTCTTAATTGCATCTTAGGATTTGCAATCCTAAATGTTTTATTACACTACAAAGCCCAAGGACTAAGAAAGTTCCATTCTTATTAAAAGCTTTGAAGGCTCTCAGTTTGTTTAACTTAAGTCCTTTTGTGGTTTTAGTTTAAAAGAAAAACGTTTGCTTTGCAAGCAAGAGTTCTAAGTTAAAGTCTTAGAAGCTACAGCTGAAAGAAGGAGTTGAACCCTCGATGAAAGATCCTAAATCTTTTGCATTGACCACTTTGCTATTTCAGCCTGGGGAGGTAGGTATTTATCCTACTGTCTCTTGGTTAACGGCCAAGCGCCTTTACATTTAGCTACAACCCAATTTACATAAAGAGTAGTTTAATTGGGAAAACGAAGAACTTTGACTTCTTTGTCGTGGGTTCGATCCCCACCTCTTTAAATCAAGAGAATAAGGCTTGCACTTACATCTACAACTCCCAAAGCTACTGTTTTACATTAAACTATCTCTTGGTGGGCATATCTTTTTTATATATATATAAATAAAAAGCTTCCCCCCCCCCCCCCCATGTGCTAAAAAGGGAATAGTCAGGGACCCCCGAACGACGGTAGGAGGGAGGGAGAAGCTCTGATGGGAAAACTGTTTAGCCTTGAGAGGGGTTCTAACCCTCTCTCCTGATTTACAAGACCAGGCGCTCTAACCATCGAGCCTTCAAGGCTTCTAGCCCCTATTGAGACTTTAACTCAAACCTAGAGCGTGAAAAGCTCTTGTTGTGGTTCAACTATAGGGGCGTCAACCAGGCGCACCTTCCGGTACGCCCATTTTGTTACGACTTTTCTCCCCTTACTTATGCCGCTAGGGGAGAGTGACGGGCGATGTGTACGCATTCCAGAGCTCTTTTCAGCCCCATTCTCTTTGTGGGACTTACTGCTGAATCCAATTTCCAAAGAACTTTTCACTTCTATTTTCACTGGTTTATTCAAACATTGTAGCTCACCTATTCCCAGCTTATAAGCTGCACCTTGATCTGATGTTTAGGGATTGTTCCTTGTGGTCAACTTTCTCGAGAAGTAGACATACGACGATGGTATACAAGCTGATAGTAGACAAAAGCTGGTGAGGTATTTCGTGGATTATCGATTCAATGGCAAGCTCCTCCAGGGAGGTGTGGAAAACCGCCAAGTCCTTTGAGTTTTAAACTTTGTGTTCGTAGTTCTCTGGTGCTTGTAGGATTGTTTACGTCTAAGTATAACAGGGTATCTAATCCTGGTTTAGTTCTTAGTTTTCGTGGCTTCAAATAAAGATTTTGGCGTTAAAACTTCTTCTAAGATTAGTTTTTTACCACTAGCTTAGAGCTACGGCCAACCGTTTTGTTTTCTAACCACCCTTTTCACCGTTCTATTTAACTGTAGGAAGTACGTATAACCGCGGTGGCTGGCACGTGCTTTACCCCCTTACATTTTCTTTGCTGGATCCGTATATGTTCGATTGTCCAATGTTTAGCACTGCAGTTGTGGCGTATTGCCTAGTGTCGTAGGCTTAGTAATCAGCGCCTGATACTAGGGCCCTTCTTCTTTTGTTCTTTGTAGTTTCTACAGAAAAAGGGGTTACTTCACTGGTTTGTTACTTAACTCGCATGTGGCACCTTGAAAGTAGTTAAAGCTGGGACTAGGACCAAATCGGCTGCTAAGGGAGGGACTTTAACCCCCTTTGAAGCATTTTCAGTGCTGTGCTTTAGTCTGTTAAGCTACCTTTGC